TTATCTATTAAGAATGAATTTTCTAACATTTGACTCCGTACCACGGACTGTTTTAGTCGCACACTTAAAAGAAAACCCATAAAATCCATGGGCTGATTTGATGATTGATTGATATAGATTCTTCTTGTTTGCAACCAGAGAGAAAAATTAGATTGCCAGAAATTGACAAAGTAATATTTCAATTTAGTCATCAGAAAAAATGTCCCCCTTGAGGCCAGAATCCATTTTCCTTGATACCTAACATAATGCAGAAAAGGATCCTTGAAGAACCACAGGATAACCCCAAAATGCTTAGTAAAAACTTTTACAAAATGTTCTAACTTTAGGTAGAAATAAACTCGTGCAAGAAAGGCTCTGTAAGATGTTGATCGTAAATGAGAGGATTGGTTGCGGAGAAAAACGAAGATGGATTCGCATTCACACACATGGGAATTATATAAGAACAATAAGAATCTTTGATTCGTTTTTTTTGAAAAATTGGAAACAGACCTCTTTAGAGTAATAACACTATTACAATACTCATAAAGAAAGAATCGCAATAAATGCAAGCAGGAGGTATCTTTTACCCAGTAACGAATAGTTTGAACCAAGATTTCCAGATGGACAGGGTGAGGTATCAATATATCTAACACATAATTTAAACGTAAAAATTTGTCCTCTAAAAAAGGAAATATTGAATGAATTGATCGTAAATTTTGAGATTTTTTTAGTTCTTTTGCTTCTAGGGAAGATCGTAATCGCATAGAAAATGGAATTTCCGCAATAGCTGCAAATCCCTCTGAGATTTGTTGAGAATACAAATTTTTCTTGGGCACAAGAAATTCATTTTTGTTAGAATCATTAACAGAAAGAATCAAATAATTCTGTTGATACATTCGAATAACTAAACGTTTCACAACTAGTAAACTATATTTTGTGTCATAACCTTTTTTTTTATTTGACAACAAAATGGACCTGTTTAAACCTAAATCCTGATCATGTACAAGTGCATAAATATATTCCTGAAAGATAAGTGGATATAAAAAATCGTCTTGCCAAGATCTATCTAGTTCTAAATATCCTTGGAATTCCTCCATTTAAAATGAGACCGGAAACGAAAAGAAAAGTAGAGGGTTTCTTGGGTTAGAAAATGATACATAGTGCGATATAGTCAAAACAAGGTATTCTATTATAAAATAATAGATACCTCGTAAACCGGTAAACTCATCAACGGACTCTCTATCTTTTTTCCATCTAATTGGTTCCTTTCCTATCTAGTTATAGGATAAGAAGATGGTTAGAAATCCTTTATTTTTTCAACCCAATCGCTCTTTTGATTTTGGAAAAAAAGTATCCTTATCAATATACCGTTTCTTCTACACATTCATCTCCATTTTCTTTTCTAATGGAAAATGGCTAATAGTTAGGATTCACTAAAAAATCGCTAATCCACTCCTGGAAAAGCCGTCCCGCACCAGTCACTAATCTATTTTTAACGTTTAATTAGGGCGGGTAATCGTTCCAATTAAGAACATAAGCTCGTTGCTTTTTCTTTCCCTACAATTAGAGCCATAAGGCTCGATCCATGTATTCAATCGACCCAACTTTGAATTAATTTCGTTTCGTTCTAAGAATTCAACCAAAGTTTTTGTACCGATCTAATAAGAACGAAATTGTTTCATAATTCTCCATTGATACGACATGCTCTTTTTTCCATCCATTCCTTTCAGGATCAGTCGTGGTCTTACAAACTCTACCGATGGTGTGGACGAATCCCTTGCTTCATCCAAATGTGTAAAAGACCCTAGCCGCACTTAAAAGCCGAGTACTCTACCGTTGAGTTAGCAACCCAAAGAGAGTATAGTATATAGATACAATCGAGATCAAAATAAAGAAATTAGACAACCAAAACATTGAATTAGCAAAAAAAAAAAAGATCAACTGACAATACAAGAAATTTTCAAATAAAAAGCTAGACCACTTATTAGATATTTTGATCCACCACATTATATATATTTTCATATATATATTTTCTTTCTCTATCTTTCTATCTCTATATTTTCAATTTTCAGATCTTCTTTTTTGTTTAATTATCTATCCATTTCCTTATAAAAAATTTGGTTTTGTATCACAACAAATTCAACGAATCTTTGAATAACGTAAAAAACAAAACCTGTGTTTTGTATGTAGGACAAAAAAATAGAGAAAAAAATGGATCCATTGACACTTGAATTATATTTGTTCCCTACACTCTTGTCAATATGTATGTTAAAAAAAAAAGAATAAATATATAGAACGCAAAATAGAAAAAAAAGAAATGATATCAATTTTCTTGAAAATTTAAGATAAGAAAATAATCAATTGAACAAAAAAATAGGATATCAAATAAGAAAAATAAATAAAGAACTTGTGTTGGATTGGCACTATCGAAATAAGTTACATGATTAGAAAGGAATGTAGATCGAAATACAAAAGAAGTAGCAAAAAGATCAATAATTATACGTCAAATAAGTCATTCTTTTTTGAATCGAATTCCAAAGAAAACCATCCAATTGAAAGGAATGTCGGAATTGTCTATTGCTAGAGCCAATTCCTACTGTTAGTGACTTGGCAAACTTTCTTCGTTTGTTCACTTTCTCTTTTTTCTATACATCTTATATAAAAATCTTATATAAAAAAAATATTTTGATCATTCATTAGAGGAGACACAGCCTCCTATGGGAACAATACAAAATAGGTCTGAATAGGGCAAAAGAAGGTGGGAATAAGAAAGGATTATATCAAACTATATACGAACCGCTCAAGTCCTTTTCTTGTTGTATTTAATTAAGTGAATTTCGTTTCATTAGGGCGAAGTTCTTTAAAAACCTCTGCCTTCTTTAAAATATCATAAACAGTTCCACTAGGTTGAGCGCCCCTTTCAAGAAAATATAGAATAGCGGGAACATTTAAATAAGTTTGATTCTTTATCGGATCATAAAAACCAACTTTCCGAAGATCTCTTCCTTCTCTTCGGGACCGAACATCAATTGCAACAATTCGATAGACGGCTCATTGGGATAGATTATATGAACAATACCCCCCTAGAAACGTATAAGAAGTTTTCTCCTCGTACGGCTCAAGAAAAATGATTTATTATTCTTTTTTTTTTTCAAGTTATGGATATATAAAATTCTAATGGCAAATAGATCCATAAAATCATCAAATTAATTAGACTAAGAATTAAGCCCCCTTTTGCTCTTATTCTTCTTTCCGGAAAAACCATTTGCACTCATAACTCAAGTTGAATAACTCTCAAATAACTCGAGAGAACACTTTCATTTATTGAGTGGTCTCTAACCCCCTTTGTTTTGTCTGGCTTATTTAACCTCTACTGGAATTCTTCATTCTAATCCAGTTGTTGATACAATTGAGAATGAAAAGGGCCTTTCCTTGTTTCGGAATCTCTTTGCTTTGAATCATTAGGTTTATACATTACTTCGTTGATCTTTAATCCTTTCAAAATGGCAGCAACATACCCTTTTTGTGATTGTTTATCAAAGAAAAGAATCATACAAACACTTGATTCTCTCACAATATACTTTGTTATCGAAAAGGGTTTCTCAATTCCAACAAATTTTCCTTTTGGATTGGAAACTTGGTGGGATTGGATCCTTTCGATTTATTTGTCAAAAATATATTTACGAAGTTGTTCTAATTTATTGATTCACACTAACCCTAGATTCTTGCTCTTAAGAAATGAATCCATACTTTCTACTCGAGCTCCATCATGTACTAGTTTAAATTAACTACACCACAATAAAAAGTGTGGGTCCTAGTCTAACCGAACAGGGGATGTCGAGCCAAGAGCACCTTTATATATAAAATGATGGATTAAAAATCCACACCAGATCATGTCCTTCAAGTCGCACGTTGCTTTCTACCACATCGTTTCAAACGAAGTTTTACCATAACATTCCTCAAATTTTGAACCGGTATGCAATTGATTCAATTATGGAATCGTGAATAGTCATTGGTTTAGTCGGTACGTACATAGAAATTTATACTTTATTCTATAATTCTATATTAGATATATGTATTCTATTATTTCCATTAAATAATATACGCATTAAAGAATATACGGATAGAATTCTATTCTATTAAGAAAATTCTATCTATATTTTTATCGATTTTTTTGATTATAGTATAGGATTCTAAATAGAAATTCGAAATAGAAGGGTAGATATAAATATAAGATAAACTAAGTAAGTGAATAAATGTAAAAAAGATTCCTAATTCAACATAATTATTGGAATTTTTTTTATTTATATAGAAATAGACACGCGGCATAAGTAACGAAATGCCTTCCATATGGAGAGGTATATGTTCGTCTAATCCCCTTTTAATTGTAATCGAAATTTATAGAAGCAATTTCTTATCCTATCTTGCCTGTATTAGATCACAATTCGATTCTGTTATATCTGTGTGTGCTTTGAACTCAATTCCGGTTTGTGAAAAAGATAGAATTCAGAAACGAATCTTTAAATTAAAAAAGCGAAAGAAGAAAAAAATTATCTATATAAGACTACACTTTTTTTTACAAACAGTCCCTTGGTCAAAAACAATTAGGATAGAATCCAGATGCTCTGGGACGGAAGGATTCGAACCTCCGAATAGCGGGACCAAAACCCGATGCCTTACCACTTGGCCACGCCCCACTTCGATTTCTACTCTACACTAATATTGTTATTGATTGTTCGTCAATTCCAGCCAAAATCTCTATAGAATCCAGTCGATTGTTATTAGGATTTTCACACGTGTAGGTATAGAATGAAACTGAATTTCTTGATCATTACATATAATTTAATTAAGATAATTTATGAAATTATGATTTCTTCTATTCTCTTTTGATTTGAGAATGGAAGAGTTTTTGATTGAGTAAGTTCAAAAAAAAAGAAAGGATTTTTGATCTACTTTCTTAATTTTTCGCTTATCTTATATCAATAACTCAATCAAAATGCAATAATCTTCAATAAAAAAGATGCCTGCTATGCTTAATATCTTTAGTTTGATCTGTATTTGTCTTAATTCTGCCCTTTCTTCGAGTGGTTTTTTATTCGCCAAATTGCCCGAGGCCTATGCATTTTTGAGTCCAATCGTCGATTTTATGCCAGTCATACCTCTACTCTTTTTGCTACTAGCCTTTGTTTGGCAAGCTGCTGTAAGTTTTCGATGAGATTTCAAATATTGTCCTAGAAAAATGAACGATTTATTCGAGAAAAAATTCGAATATGGTTATATTAATAAATGAAAAGATCAGATACGTCTTATAGAATGAATTCATTTTTTTCTTTTTTCGATTTCCAGAAACTACTAAAATTCTCGGTGTCAAAATAGAATATATGGGGAAATCTATTCTCTTTTTTACACAAAAAGATCTTGGAGATTGTGTAATGCTTACTCTCAAACTCTTCGTTTACACAGTAGTGATATTCTTTGTTTCTCTCTTCATTTTCGGATTTCTATCTAATGACCCAGGACGTAATCCTGGACGTGAAGAATAAAAGAGGAGTTTCCTTACTTTTTTTAGTGTCTTATTTTTTAAAAACAAATAAAAAGAATTCAATCAATTCGAAAGAGAAAAAAATAGTAAATCATCAACAGAAACGGAAAGAGAGGGATTCGAACCCTCGGTACGAATGACTCGTACAACGGATTAGCAATCCGACGCTTTCGTCCACTCAGCCATCTCTCCCTATTGAAAAAAAGTAATTACAAAAAAGAATTACTAATTACTATAGTTAGATTACACATAACGTGCCATTTAAAAATTCTTTTTTTCTATTTTTTCTAGGTTTTCAATATATAAGAATATAAGATATATAATATATAATTTCAATTCGAAATTCTTTCAGATTCTAGACTCTTTTATAGAATATAAATTCTAGAGAATAGTTTATACATTCTATACTATAGTAGAATATAGAATAATTAAACTTCAATATAAGTCAATTTTTTGAAGTTATTTACATCATTATATTATTTCATTTTTAATTACTTTTTTAATTTAATTGAATATTTCTTCTATTTCTAAATATAAATTGATCTAATACTAATATATATAAGTACTAATATAGATAAGAATTTCATACATTATATATATTATAAATCTATATAAATATATATTATAAATCTATATAAAGCTATATAAAGTCTGATATATATAGAAACTATAAACATATAGAAATTAGAATATAGAAATAAATATATTAAAAGTGAAAAAAAAAAAATAGATACAAGATATACTACAAGGTTTATCCGAAATTCCAACTCAACTAAGGATTCCATAAAAAAAAACAATCAATATAAATAATAAATAAAACCAGAAATACTTCTCCCGAAAGGCCTTTTATTCCCACGGCCTGGCCTGGTCAATACCTCGCCGGGCCTTTTTTTAATTCAACGGATCATAGATAGAAAAATGTTTATTTCATTTTTTTATAACTATATTGAAGCGAGAACAAAAAAATGAATTTTTCTAGTCTTTCGATATAGAATCAAAATGCCCTTTTGATTATCCTTTCTCTCTTTTTTTTTAAGAAAACTATAGGTTCTTGCACAATTCGTCTATTATGACGTTAGCTATTTTGTTGAAACGTATCCGTCAAAACTCTCCACCCCAAAATAGAACTTCGTGCTTAGGTATTTAAATCTCGTTTCTGAATCTCCTCCTAAAAAAGTTCACTACTCTGATTTTTCATGATTATTTTAGAATCCTATCTTGATTATGTTAAATTTCGTTGTTCGACAAAAGTTCCATTTCGATACAATAATCGCATTGTAGCGGGTATAGTTTAGTGGTAAAAGTGTGATTCGTTCTTTAAGAGTTAAGGGATCCTTCAATTTGATTCCTAATCCGATAAAAACTCTATTTCTTAAAAGGAATTAATCCTTTACCTCTCAATTACAAATTTGAGGAGAATTTACAATTCTCGTAATTTGTATCCAAGGATCGATTATGAAATTTGTAATTGAATAATTGAAAATTTGGATTATGAAATTACGAAACAAAATTGGTTTTGAATTGGATCTTCCAATTGAATAAGTATGAGTAAAGAATCCATGGATGAAGATACAAATATGAATTTTTCATCGTAACTAAATCTTCAATTTGTGATTTGTAGAGAGGACATTGAAGCAAAAAAAATGGCTAAAAAACGACGACTTTAGTTTACTAAAGGCATCGACCGGCATCTTCTATTCTTTTAGCTCGGTAGAAATAAAATGTTTCTCCTCAAGATTCTATAAAATAGAAATAGAGAACGAAGTAACTAGAAAGACTTTTAGAATACCCATCTTCTAGAGGGATCATCTAGAAAGCAAGTCTTTTTGAATGCCTTCAGGCAAAAGCTGACATAGATGTTATGGGTTCCTTTTTTTGTTCCCATTCTAGATTTCGATCTGGCAATTTCTCCATCTTCCATAAAGGAGCCGAATGAAATCAAAGTTTCATGTTCGGTTTTGAATTAGAGACGTTTAAAA